GAGTAGCAACGTTGTAAATTCATTGTTCACCACACTCTCTGTGAACTATCATCGGTATTTAGATGTGTAAGAAAAATTACGATTGAAAGCGAGTCAGGTTTAGCTCGTACAGAAGTCCAAACTTCAAAACTTGATAAGAGAAGTCCTAACCTATCGTCCAAAATTACTTGCTTGCGGCAGCTCAAACGAAACTGCATGGGCAATCATAACACCGCTGCTACATTTCAAAGTTCCGGGATCGGTGGCTAAACCTACAGAAAGAAAGGTTGTCCGTAAAAGCGAAGATCAATATAGAGATGCTCAGCAATAGCCTCTTTCCTTTACCGAGACTATTCCGTCTCAAAGTGAATCTGCACTACTTTTGATTTGATTTGATACAGACTGAAAGAAATGCATGCTCAAATTCAAAAACGAAGAAGCTCTGAACATGGTGTCTCATGCCATCACTCACTTTCCTTCATAATTGATTGAAGAAAACCTTCTTCGGATTTCCTTTGTTCGAAGCACCCTTAGGCCTAGCAAATCGATAATCGACTCTTTCTTTCGCGTATGAAAGCAATGGGAAATTCAGTACGAAAGAAATCAATCACTTTAGAGTGAACTTTGACTTATCGAACTTCTCGGGAATACACTTACTATTCACTCGCTTTCTGTAAAAACACTTAAGTAGTCTATAGCTCGTGTTACTCGTTCGAACATTCATATCAGCTTGATCTGGCTCTACACAAAAAGAAAGACACGCACGCGCATGCAAGAAGCGACGGGTAGCTTCACTCCTGTCCTTTATTATTGTTTTCTCCCTTCTCGTCTTTCTGGCTCTACACAAGCTTAGGCTAGGCGCTTTTCAAGACAATTAATTTGATAGGAGGGTCAAGGGTTAGGCATTGGCTCAATCTTATCGCTAGGCTACGAAGACTCTCCTTTCTATTAATCTACTCGGGAAAGAAGAAAAGGCGCGAAGCAAAATAGCGAAAGCATACAAGCCAGCTGAGCAATCGTTTGTGCATCCCGTCTTCTTTCTCTACCCCGTGCCAACTTATTGTTCACCACTGCCTGCCACTTTCCGGACACGGACTATTACACATTTCTTGCTGCTTTTCTAGAGTCAAGAAACACGTATCATGATGATCTTCATCTGCTCGATTCCTGGCACTAATTGACCCTCGGCCTTGCGGCAATAGATCTCTAGCGTCAATTCAGTCTCTAGCGCGTCAATTCACTATCTAAAACTTCATTTCGAAAGATTTAGGGCCCATCGCACTCATAGGGAAGTGAGAAATAGACGATATTCGTCTTAAGAAACGGGGCTTGTCCTGTAGATTGTACTATCTAGTTACCTAGCCCACTGCCCAAATGCCTTGACCACCTACTTGCTTGCGATATCTGTAGTAAAGATCACAAATGGATTGGAGCCTGTGAAATGTTTTATATAGCAATCTAAAAGTTTTTACAGCAGACATTGAATACTTGCAGAGGTACATTCCAGGTGGGCCAATAGTTCAAAAGCATTTTCATCTGACAATTTTTATGGCTTGATACTAGGCCTAGCAGATGACATTTAGGGGCTTGAGAAATGAAATTAGACGGGCAATGCTGATGGACGTACCTGCAGAATGGCCCATCCTGTGGGTGAAAATGCAAGGAAGCTTGCGAATATGTCACCAACTGTAGATGCAGAACGGTGAAAAGAACTGCCAGCGTTCCAACAGATCAGATCCGATGAACAAGAACAATTTAAGAAGCCGGAACATAAGCTGGAAATCCGCACTAAATTTTTTTCTTCCCATGAATACCACCTAAAGAAAGATCCTGATCAGCAACTTAGCAAGGGCAGCTCCATTTTGAAGAACTTAAAAAAAAAGAGTAACAAGATTCACATATATTGAAATCAGCATATACTCGAATTTTAAAACTAGCAGGCAAATGAAAATTTACCTTTAGGACCATCACCACAGCAACAATAACCAGCCAAGAAAGACCGTAAACCTGAAGCCACAAATTCTATTTCTAGTGGACAGCCACAATACAATAATAGCGTTAGATAGTGCTTCTAAACAAAATAAATAATTATGTGAACAGTATTCAAGTGGTTTATCCACCAAGCCTTGTGTTCTATGAACTTTTTTAAGAAGGAAACTCAAATGAAATAAATAACTTACAGAGATGCTTTTGTTGCCAGCAGAGATATTCAGGTGATACATGATACCGTATTGGAATAGGAAGAATCTGAGAGATAGTATGATCCCCCAGAAACGGCCCAGTAGACCTGTAGACTGTAAATGTTCCCGCTCCTCCTCCCACCAGGATTCCCAAGCTTTGTTCGCAGGAACCCCGATGCCACCTCGACTGCTAATCCACTTGGTCCAGTCATCCCAGTCATCTACTATTTTCTGCCACTCAAATCCTGATGGATTGAAGAGGAATGGAGCGAATAGCCAAGTGATAACCAAGAACCACATTGATGATGTCAGAAGTATATAGGCAGTCGAATCCGTAGCAACATCACCATACAACTGATAGACTACTAGCAGTAACATCAGCTCAAGTCCTTTCACAAAATAAAATGGCTTCTGGAGTACATTCCTTAATTCTCAGCAAACCTTACATGGCGAACAACAAAACCTCTGCCAGTTGCTCTATATACCACCATGGAGAATTGTGCGGCCAAAATAATGTGACTTGGTCCCAAGGGGGAAAGTGAAGAACACTGAACAGAGCTGAAGCTGCATGATTATGAAATCCCCCAGGGCGCTTCTGAAACCTCTTTCTAGTCCAATCTCCATAAACATTGGCAAGGCCATCAAAAGACCTAGCTGCACAATAGACTGAGATCCCATAGCCGCTTGAAGTGCACGATTCCCTCTCATCCGTGCTTGCTTCATAATTGCAAACTCAAGTCCACTTAATGCTAAGTAAAGTCTTCCGTACAAGAAAACATACACTATTATGACAACCATCTGCACAACATTAATACAAGAACATGAGAAAGCATGACGGCCAACTGTACAGTAAAAAATATAATGCATGCTACTGCCCTATATAATATACGTTACCATTGAGCTAATATAAAACCCAACAGTTGTAAAATAGCACGAAAGCATTCGGAAGAAGTCAAAGCGATGACCGAGCCTGTAGATTCTCTGCAGAGTACTTGCTCCCCATTTCCACAAGCCACTTTAGCCTCAAAGAGAGAAATTTGATTAAGACCGACATCACGCCCTTTTCCCACTTGGATGTACTCATGATGGGTGACGTTTCCACGTCTTAGCGTTGAGTTGAAACCTTAAAACAATATTCAACTCCATGCCTTCCAGAGCATAAATGGGTAACAGCCATAAATACATGAAGAATCACTTCTTTCGAGAATGTGCCTGAGCACGTGTTTCATTAAGAAGATACATGAAGAATCACATACCAGCTAAAATGTCTTCACTTAAATTTATACCACAGGAAGCCTTGCTAATGCCTCCTCTTGTAATGTGAAAAATCCTGTCGAACACATCAGGATGTCCATAGTGAAATCGTACCCTGCACAGAGAATGAAGTATGTCAGATACACAGCATTTAGACTACAAGTCTGAGAGGGCAGAAGGAAAGTCAGTCTCATTCGTTCCTTAATAAGTAGCTGTCTTTGCATTCCATTTGGATAATAAGTAGGTAGGAGGAAGGGAGGATGATGACATCAAGGAGTTGAACGAGTGAACCAAATGAGGGGTGAATGAATGCGCCGGACTGAAGAGACTGATTCCTTTCTCCGGGACAAAGTATTGGATTTCACTCATTTAGTGCTTGGGATGCGGACAGGCGTGGAAGATGAACATAAGAGAGCTCCGCCCTTGCCTTGCACCGGTGAACAAAAGAAAGAAAGGAGACAAGGTCGGAACTAAGACGTCAATAGCTTATTTTAAGTGACGTATTCCGCGAGCAAGGATAAAATGAGAGTATGAGCCCACACCCATATAGAAATCAGTCATATGCCTGATAGTCGTTATCTATTCTTTCTCAATGATAGTATAGTATTATTACCCGAAAACAATATGTACAGAGGAAGCTAGTTCTGTACTCTAGTTCAGTCCCCAAGGCGCGAGTGAAGCCCTTCTCCAGTATGGTAAAGTGCCGGAGTTTACGGTTCGAAAGAAAGAGAGAGGAAAGCACTTCTAAAGCGGTGGGCTCTTGTAAGTGAAAACTTTTCGGATAAATAAAACCCATTTTTTTCAACCATCTCCACGAGCACAGTTCCTGTCGTTCTAACACGAATAGTGGGAAGCTTCATCCGTTGCTTTCCTGGTTGATGATAGATCTCACTGACCACAATGCGCCTATCTCCCTGGTAATTCCCAGGGACAAGTAAAGTTACCTGAAATCCAACAGTAAAACAAAGGTAGTTGGAAGTTAGTAAAAATATTTTCCATCAAAATTTAGGATGACAGAATATACCGTCACATTATAAGGAGCTTGATTCCCATAGGGAAGCCTGTACTTGTCAACAATCTCAAACTCTACCCAGAAATGCTTGCCCTCTTCGTCACGGAAGGTCCTGGAATCATGCTTAACATAAAAACCTTCACGGTTGTACCGATATGCAGCATTATTCCTTCCTTGGTTTGATGATCTCCATTCCTACCATCAAATTGGAATGATATGGTTATCTCGTTTTCATGCTCACCTCTATGTTTAAACATCAAAAGAATAAAAAGATCAAAGGAGATATGTAAGTCTGAAGTATCAAGCCAGCTTTAAGCAGAAGTTGCAATGGGTTCACCAAAAGATCTATCCGACTTAAGTTTAAATACTGTGAAACAAAATGAAGACATGACTACAAAAACGCATTGCCTACCTTGAGTGGATGGTGTGGTGAGGGAGTGGAAAAGCTAAAGACGTTGCCGTTCATAGTAGTAACAATAAGATCAAGATCGTCTCCGCCATCCACATTGTCAGCCAAAACCATGGTGTACCTGTCAGTCAAAGTGCAAAGAAGTGAGCGCACTTTATTGATGTAAGTACAGTACCCAAAAATGCTACCAAAATCTCGCAGAGCAGAGAATAAATTGCATACGAGGTCTCTCCAATGTCAACAACATCTGCGCTGCCACTTGAGCCCTCGATCAAATCCAAAGAAAGAAATAGGAATACGAGTCCTCATCCCGGGTCCTAGACTAGGGAGAATGGAAAGATTTCTACGGAGGCTTGTTTAAAGTAAAGAAGGGCCATTTTCGAATGCTTATCTAGATATTTCTAGAATCCACCCGAAGTGAGAGCCAGGCTCATCGGGCTCGCTTCTCAATACAATATTTCACAACATAAGCCGATCCCTGCCTTGACCACTTCACTTAAGGAAGAGTTGACTTGCTACCTCGAGGTTAGACGGAGCTATTTGCCGAGAAACTAGTTCATAGAGGCTTCTCAGAATCAGAAGAACCAATCACCCTAAAGGTTCTAGTCTACGAATAAGTGACCCCTTACTATCCTTAACCTAGGCACGAACCAAGAATGGCCAAGAACCCGTATCCCTTCCGATCTGGCACCCTTGCACTCGAGGACCACGGCTATCTAGTGGCTAGTATTCTCACACAAGAAATAGGTTAAGCATCATATCACAGCAGAATCTCTTCTTCCCCAGGAAAATACTCCGAATGATCTAATCCAGCTTCAACGCACTCATATCTTTCAAGAGAAGTTGCGAATTTGAGAGTATTTGACCCGGCAGGAGGAGACACATTTGATTGAAAGAAGTGCCATATAAACTCTCCGGGAATGACTGCTTATGAGAGTGCTTAAAAGCTGCATTGCCCATTTCTAATTCGAGATCGCTTCTATGCTATGGAAATGAGAGATGCCGAGTCAACTATGATAACTAAGATCGGGAACTACCTTCCATCTCACCTATGGGCGAAAGTACAGAATACGATTCCCAAAGCATGGGCCGGGTTCATCAATAAGCTCTATTCTCACCAGCACCGGAGCAGACGGACTGACTAAACACATCCCTTCCTTCCTCGAACCTTTATTAAGGTAACTGAATGGCCAATGACATATGCTATGGAAGCCGTAAACCTGCAATGGTAACCGAGCTAGCTTTACTAAAAGAAACCCTGCATTCCGGGTGCAAGCCAGCAGTTCTCAAGGTTAGTTGATGTGCAAGTGAGCAGCTCTAAAGCAAGGTGCGTTGTTCTCTTATAGCAGTAGGCGCGGGCCAAGGCCATGAAAGCACTCTTCCGGTTCGTGATATCAGATCTCCTATCGGCCGACCAGTCCTGTCTATCAGAGGGAACGGGAATCGCAAAGCTCTTCCTCACCTCAGTCGTATTATCGTTCAAGGAAAGAAAAGCTCTAACTTGAGTAAAAAAGCCAATAACCAAGATAAAAAAAGCTCGGCGAGCGAGTAGGTTAGGTAAAAGACACTAAGCTAAGATTAAAGGTAAGTAACTAGTATCGATCCACGGGAGCAAGGAACAAGAAAGGGCACACAATCAAAGCCAGAGGTCTTCGAACCTTGGTATTTCGAATCAGATTGATAGCTTTTTGAATGGCAGCGGTTCCGGGACTCTAGTCTTTCGTTTACAGGTTCTACATTAGGTTCACGAAACCTATCTACACAGCAAGCTTCTTCAACAGGTCATTGGACATCACCCTCACTTCTTCTAGCAGGAAAGCGCGTTAAGAGGTAAGATCGTACCTCAAGTCAAAGGGCCTCGTTATAGTTGGAGGCAACACACGCTGAACAAACCTCAACTTGCCTATTTTGTGTAACTGGTTGAAACTACGAATTTCCAGTTCATCTTACGATGGTATACGGTGACGGGCCAACCTTCTATACTAGTGCATGCATGCATTCATAGGAGGACGAAGCAGGAATTAGGAAGCCCTACACTTCAACCGGAGCGAACTTCACACTCGAACTTAGATATAGCAAATAGATCAAATAGGCTCAGAGAGATACGGGGCATAATCAAAGAAAAAGAACCGTTGGAGTGGCAATACAGCTAGATAGATAGATAGAAAGTCTGATTCTAAACTCAGTCTGATCTGTCACACCCAGCCATAAACAACCATTCCAGATTCCCAAGATGAAGTGGAAAGAAAGAGGATGCATTCAGGATCTCATACTTCGAGAGCTCAACAGCTGTTAGGAACGTCGAGTCCCGCTAAGAACTGCTAACGTCGAGGGCTTTGATTCTTTTATTTCCTACCCAACATAGGCAACACTAGACTGATCAGACTCAAAAGACTACGCCTTGTCTTTTTGTCCTAAACTCAGCCGACTCTCCATATTCAACTGTTTATGCCCCCCATAGTAAAAACCACTCACACCAGTTTTGCCTAGTAGAGTGTACGATCAAAGTGAACTTTTTATGCCAGCCATAGTCAAAAGTCCTACTTTCCTTCGCACATCCGTTTGATTGCTTAATCTGTTTTGTTACCCTTGCTATCCTTGCATCCCCTCCTATGGATAAAAGGAAGAAGAAACCTAGTTGAAGTAAGGAAAACAGGTTCATAAGGTTTTCGAGTCGAATCTTTGATATGGAAAAGTCGTATCACCGCTCCGCAACCCAGGTGTGAACCACGGCACTTCCAATCCTCTTTATATCACGATTCATTATGCAAATAAAGCTTTTCCTTGCCACTTGGATTCTGGCACTTTGAAAGAAATACGAACACTTCCACTACTGCTCTGGAAAGAAGAAATCCGTCTTGTTGCGAGGAATTCTTTGCAATGGGGAAGGCTAACACTTCTTGCTTACTCACTCACGTTATTCACTCAGAAAAAGTAAAGTAGTAGCACCACAAATAAACTCATCTATCCCAGGTAGCCCCTAAACCTGATATGATACGATGGGGAACTGGGAAATTACAGAGAGTGGTGGGTCCCGCCGCGCAACGGATGAATCAAAGCGAGATCAGATTCCTCTTGATGAGGGCCGATGTGACTTCCTTAAATTCTTTCCTGAGCTCAACAAAAAATGGAGGGGTTGGGGCTTTGGCTCCAGGCCCAAACTCTATCTTGTGGTAGACTGCCCTCCTAGGGAGCGCTTGGGCAACTAACTTGTGGGGCATGACATTCGGAATTTCCCGAGAAAAAAAGTCTTATGTGTATTGGATCCGTCTGCTGGTTTCAGGGATGGGAGTCCACCACTCTTGTCCAGTAATGGTAGGGATTCGCAGAAGAACCTCTGGATCGAAGCAATGCGGGCCTGTCTGTCTGTATGTAATCTACTTCTGAATGAGGGAATCCACTTTTGCTACTAGGGAATCAGACTAATAGCCTGCGCCTGTTGGCAGTAGTACTTGAACTATACTTGACTCGGCAAATAATATTGCTATATCGAGGGACTCAATCCAGAGGACATTTCCAATAAGCTACTCTGGACTGGCAGCTTTCAGAGATTGATCTACGTATTCCTATTCGACTTGTGGTTCCCGAATCAATAGCGGACTTCCGTCAATCCATCAAGCAAACAACGTTCACTGATACGAGACGGCACCATTTACTAGATTTGCACCACGCCCTATTCATGATCTCTTCCCTGGTCAGTAGTAGGGTTGCCGGTGCCCAGGAATAATGCTTGTTATTATTAAGCCGAAAAGTAACGTATTAAAAACCAAGTGTACCGTGCCAACGGAGACTGACCGAACTTCTACGCTATGCCCCGACCCTGCTGATAGATAAACTATTCATCTGGTTGAGCCAGGCTGGCCCTATTTATTCCAATGGAGACTAGACTAGCGTTAGCTGAAAGATAGGATTTCAAAGATAGGTGTTCCCCATGATAGCAGTACCTTTCTCCCTTTCGTGGTGGAATGGACCGCGACTGAGCCTTCCGTACACAGTGAGACGGCCTTTTCGAGACAAGTCAGAAAGCTCTTAAGTCCAGTAAGCTAAGCAAAGCTTTCCGTTGGACTAGCAATATCGGATGAAGGAAGCAGCGGTGAACGGAGTCAAGCTATTGGCTGGTTCTAGCCCACACGAGATGTAGGTCCTGATTCCCTGAACCGGAAGATAATGAGCATCGCGGTAAGAGAGAGTCTACTCGACTTGAGAATCGTTGATAGACAAATCATGCCCGGCAAAGGAATAGGACTAGTGGAAGTACCCGATCTCATAGTGGACTCGCAATCACCTCCTAATGGTATTATCACCAGGGCTGCACTGCAAGAGAATTCATTCCATTGAGCTGATGGGAGGAACTCCTGTTGGTTGTTTCGAAGTCAAGGATGCCTCTCAGCCAGGGTTGTTAGAAAATAAATAGGCAAAGAAGTAGAGCCGTCTTTTGCATGGAATAGGCGAAAACCCTTGTTCCTTCTTCTAGCTCGGGAAGCAGTTTATTAGCGAGGAAAGACAAGCCTTCTGCTTCTGTTGATGCTGAGGATGTAGCCGTTGTTGCAGGATTGGCAGGGATAGAGGAAACTGGGAATAGCGATTCTTCCTCCAGATAGGATTTCATGATTGAAAGCTGTAGCTCATGATTGATTTGAAATACGCATCCCTCCCGTATTGGTGGAAGTAGATCTTATATCCCACCAAAGCATCGGCTAGTTGCAAGAGATATTGTTCGTAATGCGCCGCTTGAATGTTCTTCTCCCATATGTTGATCAAGTCTTGAACAGAGAAATAATCCATAATCTTTTTGTTCTTCAACCAGAGCCTTCTGAGTCTATCTTCCCCTTCCTTCCTATTAATAGAAGACAGAATGCTAGGCATGACCAGTCCTATATTCACTAAATCATCCCAATGATCCCTAAGAATACTTAAAAACTTAGCATTTATTTTATTTTGTACGCTCTGCAGCTTGTTCAGACTAGAGAGTACTACTTCAGTCTCACTATCATTTACCATGTAGATATGAAAATTACCCTCGTCCTTTTTACTCGATAGCAGTGTGGTCTTCCTAGAAACCGCTCCCTCAGAATTTAAGTAACCGCCTGATAGATCACGTGCTTTGTGTGTGAGACGATTCATGTCAGAGGCCTTCACCCATTTTGATGCTCTGCGATTCTTCCA